AGCCTCGGACCAATCAATCGAATATTGATTAATACGTAATCGATCGAACACTACTTGCACTACTCGAAAAGGATTCTTCTGTTCAGAAACGAAATGTTCCAAATGTTCCTGGAAATTCTTGCTCCCATTGGACCATTTGTATCTATATGCATCAGGATCCCGATTCATGGATCTCTCAGTTCCAGAAATAAGAGGATCAAACCATTTCTTCTGACTCTTTTTCAAATTCGATAAATGTTGGTTGATCGTATATTTCATTATAGTTATATGATTCAGAGTATCATTTCCTATTTGATCCCTTTGAATTCCATATTTGAAGTTGCGATCGGATCTATTCATTAAAAAGAATCGATTCGATACATTTCTTATGTACCCATAGGTGCTATATTGGATTTGAATCAGATTTCGGATCAATCTATATTGATTGACTGCCTCCATTATGTTGTTGCTAGCAAATACCGCTGTTTTTAGTTTGGGATCTTCCAACTCATTCCCGCAGTAGATCCGGACCGATTTTTTTCTGATCCTTCGAGAAAAAGATTCATTCTCCTCATAAAAAAGAGGAGGTAGAACCAATAAAGATTTCTTTTTCGATTCATCTTTGGAGTTGAATACCTCATTCAAGAATCTTTTTTGATCCAACCCGTAGGAATCAATAGAAAAGGCAAATCCCCTATGATACACCAGATCTGGCTCGGTTATTGATAGAGTGAATAGATCCGCCATTTCTGGGAATCTCTCTTCTGATTCAAAAAAATCGTGGCGTAACGCGTATCCCCCTTTGTTCCGGTCATGGAATAGATGAAAGAAATCAAAAAATGGATTTTTGTTCAAGAATGAAATCTTATTGGAACTGTCCATATCCGGTTCATCCTTCGGAACCATATCACATCCCGGATCTGGTTCCGAAGGATGAATTGAGACGGTATCTTGTAAATACGTAATTATCTTGAATATATCAACCATTTCTTTCTTTTCCGCTCGCCTGGAAGGGACAAAAGAAACATCTTGTTTTTTCTTCAACAATTTAGGATCTCTAGTGGACCTCTCAGTAGGATTCGAACCCAGATGAAGTTCTGACCATCTGTCAGAGAAAAAAGAACGAATTGATCTTGTAGGATTCCCAAGAAATTCTTCGATTTCTTCCGGAAGCAGATGATTATTCATCCGCTTCTCAGGTTCCGTTAATAGCCAGGACATGGAGGAAGATCCAAAAAGGCATTTCGGGAATCGATCTGATTCTATCTCTGTTCGTTCCGTTTGAAGAAAGGAAGGATCCCAAAGAATCGATCTCTCTTTTAGTTGCTGAATCTCTGTTTGATCGATCAATGTGTGATATTCTGAATTCTCATTTCTAACGGAATCGAAATGATCTCTGGATTGATCAGAAGAAGATCCTTTCCATTGGCTAGAATCCGTTACTTGAACGAAAATAGATCTTGTGGAATCATATTGAATATTTGACAATACATTCCATACCTTGCTAAAAAACCGATCCTTGTTTACCAACCACACATTGTCTAACCAAATCCAATTCTCTCTCGAGACGTTCCTCAAAAAATCCGATTCGTGCTGATTCTTCCCCCAACTAACGAAGAGATCTTGGCGGAATTGCCACATATGAAATTGAGCACAATTTTGCAAAGAAATACCCCACTTGTTTCTCGAGAAGAGATGGGAAACATGCTCAATATCATTGGATTGCATAGTTGCCCCAGCTCCTTGTTGTTTGAAGAAACTCTCCCCCTGAATTGGTCTTTTTTCACGAAAAGCAGACATGAGATAACAAATCAAGTCTTTCCCTAAGATTTCGAATAGCTGTCCCGAATTCAAGTTGATTATGTTTCGTTTCTTCCTCGGAGAAAGACGATCAAACAATTCCCAATCATGGTCCTTGCGGATCGGATCATCCGTATAGGATAAAAAAAGAAACTCCAGATATTTGCTATCTTTCTCTTTGAATGAGATCTCAATTCCAGCTACGGTTTCATTAGATATCTGACAACTAGAATCCCTCTTTTTTCCGATCCGGTTCCTCCACCACCGCGAACCCCGGTTAGATTCAGGCATGATACGCTTTTTCTTTCTTGGGAGAACCCAAGTACTCTCTTGCGGATCCATGAAACAACTCTCAGAAATCTTTTTCCTTTTTGGAAGATACAGGAGCGAAACAATCAACCTATTTCTATTGGAAGACCAAAAAGATTCTTCCAATGTCTCCTTTCTGGGTCCAATGGAATTCATAGGTATAGGAAGAAGCCCCATCAAATAGAGATCTTTTCTTTCAACCATCTCTCGATTGTTAATACGAGATATAAGGACCACTACTACAAGCAGTACTACACCTTTGATCGTGAAATATCGATTGCTTGTTGCACCCTGTGAATCACGTGAAAGTAGGATACTCCAAATTCGGGGGTCAAAGAGTTTCATAAAACGTTCTTGGTGGAAAAAAATGTGAGTGAAAGATCCCACTGAATCGAATTTGATCCATGAATCTAAGAAATAGTGAGAATTCTTGATCTCTCTCAATATCTCTCTCAATTCGAATATCCAGGATTTGAATTGATGTCGTTTCATTGATTCCTCCTAAAGATTTCATTTCAATTGGAATTTGGTTATTCACGATGTACGATGATCCCTGTTAAGCATCCATGGCTGAATGGTTAAAGCGCCCAACTCATAATTGGCAAATTCGTAGGTTCAATTCCTGCTGGATGCACGCCAATGGGAACATTCAATAAGTCTATTGGAATTGGCTCTGTATCAATGGAATCTCATCATCCATACATAGCGAATTGGTATGGTATATTCATACCATAACATATGAACAGTAAGAACTAGAATTCTTATCGATACTGGAACTCATAGGGAAGAAAATGGATTTATGGATGGAATCAAATATGCAGTATTTACAGAAAAAAGTATTCGGTTATTGGGGAACAATCAATATACTTCTAATGTCGAATCAGGATCAACTAGGACAGAAATAAAGCATTGGGTCGAACTCTTCTTTGGTGTCAAGGTAATAGCTATGAATAGTCATCGACTCCCGGGAAAGGGTAGAAGGATGGGACATACAATGCATTACAGACGTATGATCATTACGCTTCAACCGGGTTATTCTATCCCACCTCTTATAGAGAAAAGAACTTAAAGCAAAAGACTTAATAACACGGCAATACATTTATACAAAACTTCTACCCCGAGCACACGCAATGGAGCCGTAGACAGTCAAGTGAAATCCAATCCACGAAATAATTTGATCTATGGACAGCATCGTTGTGGTAAAGGTCGTAATGCCAGAGGGATCATTACCGCAGGGCATAGAGGGGGAGGTCATAAGCGTCTATACCGTAAAATCGACTTTCGACGGAATGAAAAAGAGATATCTGGTAGAATCGTAACCATAGAATATGACCCTAATCGAAATGCATACATTTGTCTCATACACTATGGGGATGGTGAGAAGAGATATATTTTACATCCCAGAGGGGCTATAATTGGAGATACCATTGTTTCTGGTACAGAAGTTCCTATATCAATGGGAAATGCCCTACCTTTGAGTGCGGTTTGAACTATTGATTTACGTAATTGGAAGTAACCAATTAGGTTTACGACGAAACCTAGGAATCGATCACTGATCCAATCGGAGTACCTCTACGGGATAGACCTCAACAGAAAACTGTTGAGTAACGGCAGCAAGTGATTGAGTTCAGTAGTTCCTCATAGAAAATTATTGACTCTAGAGATATGGTAATATGGAGAAGACAAAATTGTTTGAAGCGCGCACAGAACCGGAAGCGCCCCTTGTTTCAAAGAGAGGAGGACGGGTTATTCACATTTAATTTGATGGTCAGAGGCGAATTGAAAGCTAAGCAGTGGTAATTAGAAAGACCCCCGGGGAAAAAGAGAGATGTCTCCTACGTTACCCGTAATATGTGGAAGTATCGACGTAATTTCATAGAGTCATCCGGTCTGAATGCTACATGAAGAACATAAGCCAGATGACGGAACGGGGAGACCTAGGATGTAGAAGATCATAACATGAGTGATTCGGCAGATTTGGATTACATGAGTGATTCGGCAGATTTGGATTCCTATATATCCACTCATGTGGTACTTCATCATACGATTCATATAAGATCCATCTGTCTAGATATCATCATATACATCTAGAAAGCCGTCATCATATACATCTAGAAAGCCGTATGCTTTGGAAGAAGCTTGTACGGTTTGGGAAGGGGTTTTGATTGAGAAAAAAGAAGAATCTACTTCAACCGATATGCCCTTAGGCACGGCCATACATAACATAGAAATCACACTTGGAAAGGGTGGACAATTAGCTAGAGCAGCAGGCGCTGTAGCGAAACTGATTGCAAAAGAGGGTAAATCGGCCACATTAAGATTACCATCTGGGGAGGTCCGTTTGATATCCAAAAACTGCTTAGCAACAGTCGGACAAGTGGGTAATGTTGGGGTGAACCAAAAAAGTTTGGGTAGAGCCGGATCTAAGTGTTGGCTAGGTAAGCGTCCTGTAGTAAGAGGAGTAGTTATGAACCCTGTAGACCATCCCCATGGGGGCGGTGAAGGGAGAGCCCCAATTGGTAGAAAAAAACCCACAACCCCTTGGGGTTATCCTGCGCTTGGAAGAAGAAGTAGGAAAAGGAACAAATATAGTGATAGTTTTATTCTTCGTCGCCGTAAATAGAAACATTGAAAATTGAATCTTTGGAATTGGAAATCATGTGATGGGCGAACGACGGGAATTGAACCCGCGCATGGTGGATTCACAATCCACTGCCTTGATCCACTTGGCTACATCCGCCCCTTCCCTTATCTAGCTAAAGGATTTTCTCTTTTTTCCATTCATCATTATACTTCAGATTAAGATCGAGATATTGGACATAGAATGCCAATTTAAAAAATGGAAAAAAAGGAGTAATCAGCCGTGACACGTTCACTAAAAAAAAATCCTTTTGTAGCTAATCATTTAGCGGGAAGAATTGAAAAACTCAACAGGAGGGAGGAGAAAGAAATCATAGTGACTTGGTCTCGGGCATCTACCATTATACCCACAATGATTGGCCATACAATCGCTATTCATAATGGAAAGGAACATTTACCTATTTATATCACAGATCGTATGGTCGGTCACAAATTGGGAGAATTCGCACCTACTCTAACTTTCGTGAGACACGCGAGAAACGATAATAAATCTCGTCGTTAGTCGTTCTACTAAGTATTCATGTGAAAAGCCTTATCTTAATAGTCTTTCTAATAGTCTTTCTAATAGTATTTAGACTTAAGAGTCTTTATCTTATAGTAAGAGTATAGGTATCTTTCTTTTTCTAGTATACTAATAGACTCACTTTTCTGACTTATCTTATACTATACTTCACCTAGGCACTTATCATTCATTGGCGGGGGAGAACTTTTATGATAAAGAACGAAAATTCGGATAGAGAAGCAAAAGACCCCTGAATCCAAGAATGCAAATCCAACAAGGTAGCAATCCCCCAATATCTTGTTCTTAGAACAAGATATTGGGGGATTGCTACCTTCAAAAATTCATATACATACAAAAGTAGGAAGTAGGAATAATGGCACCTGAGATAATATTGTTTCCATAAAGTAGAGATCCAGAAACAGGTTCACGAATACCATCAATATCGACTGGAGGGGCAG